CACAGCAATCCTGTTTGGCTTGGTCCCGAAACAGAATTCCCTTCTTTTTTTTTCTTCTTTGTTCTTTGTCTATAGGGAAACCACATGTTATTCAAGGCATCAATAGAAACCCCAATTTTTGGGGTCCTACTTATTTTCATTGTCTTCGGAATAGTAGAATAATTTAATTTGGAATAGTGACCAGGATCTTGGGAAAACCTAAGTTAATGATCAATAGGTTTGGATAAAGAATTTAGGAAGGATATTCTCATATTGACGCAATACAAGGATAAGTATATGCGAAATCTATCCCTTTTTAGTTAAAAGTTTTATTCGAATCCAACTTTTCCCTTTAAGGAATTAAATTGGTTAGTATAAAATACTATCTAAAAAATAGAAAATCGAATAGTAGATAATCCGTTATGAAAGAAACGGAATACATTCTTTGAAGAATCAAGATTCGTAATCAATCCTATCTTGTTTGTTGGATTAGGTCTAACTTTCTTAACCAAACTGCAAGCATGTAACTTTACGAGAAGAAATAGGGAAAGACAGAAGATAGAACTTAAAAGAAAAAGATAATTGAAGTAACTCGTCTTCGAATCAACTTTGGTTGGGGTTCGAAAAATGAATAAATAAAAATAAAGTAAATTTTTTCCTTTTTCTGGGGGGTCTTCGGGAGTCTTGGAATGGTTTTCTTCTCCTCTTATTCCATATGGAATACAATGAGTTAAAATAAGAAGGAATAGGGGACGACCATTTGCTCTAAAAAGAGGATTAAATCCTATTGAAAAAGAAATAATCTGAAATAGAAAGAACTTTTTTCAAATTCCATTCTTTAGTTATCTTTTATTCCAAAATTCCCAAAAAATCCAATTTCATTTTTCAATGGGTTTAGATGATCTAGTTCTTAATATTATTACTTTACTTAACTGACAGATTCCACAATAAATCTCTTGATTCGGAATTAGGGACTCATGTCCCATCTGATGAATCGATTTTCTTTTACACTTCTGTATCTCGCTCTATCTTGTTTTTTAGTATTATCTAAAATAACCGATGAATTAGGAATTTTCCATAACTTAGGTAAGTGCTTTACCAACATATGTAGTGTAGTAAAAAAAAATGGAATTTAACCCCTTCATGCTTACTATAACTAGTTATTTCGGTTTTCTACTGGCTGCTTTAACTATAACCCCAGCTCTATTTATTGGCTTGAACAAGATACGTCTTATTTGAAATGAATTGAATGAATAAGTCAGAAAATAAGAATCTTTCTTTTGGATTCCTGATATTATAGGACCCTTTTCCACGCTAATTACCAATTCTTTTTTTGGTCATTGAGATTCGTGGATAATTTAGACTATTATTTAGAGATAGATCGTACCTCTTTTTTTATCCCCTCGAACAAATCGAAATGATTGAAGTTTTTCTATTTGGAATCGTCTTAGGCCTAATTCCTATTACTTTAGCGGGATTATTCGTGACTGCGTATTTGCAATACAGGCGTGGGGATCAGTTGGATCTTTGATTGAGTAATATTTATTTTTTTTGATTGACCTCCTCCAGACTAGAGAGGAGGTCAAATTGGAGTTGTAATTCGACTTTGTTTTTTTTTAAGTTATTTTACTCTGTTTCGACATAAGATAGATGGAATCACGCTCTGTAGGATTTGAACCTACGACATCGGGTTTTGGAGACCCGCGTTCTACCAAACTGAACTAAGAGCGCTTTCAAAAAGAAAATCCTTTTATACTCCTAATGTGTCTCACGTACGTATAGTATCCACAAATTCAAGTTATATACACTTTAATGGATCTCCCCGCTACTGCCCATAAAGAAGAGAGAAGTAATAGGTAGGGATGACAGGATTTGAACCTGTGACATTTTGTACCCAAAACAAACGCGCTACCAAGCTGCGCTACATCCCTTTTTCAAATTGTTGTACAATGCCATTGTACACAATTCCTTTCTTGTTTTCCACATCGTAATTTCCTTCTATTTCTCTATCTATATAGAACTTTCTTATCATTTCTTGTTTTTGGTCTCATATAATCAAGGAAGGGTATATATCTAAAATCCAGTGGAATTTCGCCTATAAAAGAAAGATTACTATTCCTTAGTAATGTATAGGAAGAAGGGGTCATCCTTTTCTTTTTTAGGGATAGGAAAATCTCGTCTATATGGTTCATTCTATATATAGAATATTGATTTTGTTTTTTTAGTTAGGAATTTCGCCTAAATAAAGAAATACAAACGATCTTGGGCAAGAGTATCTGATCATATATGTATTCCAATAAGGAAGGAGGATTTTCAATGCGGGATATAAAAACATATCTCTCTGTAGCACCCGTGCTAAGTACTCTATGGTTTGGGGCTTTAGCAGGTTTATTGATAGAAATTAATCGTTTATTCCCAGATGCTTTGTCATTCCCTTTTTTTTAATTCTAGTTATTCCTATACGAGAGATAGAATTTTTCGTGACATGACGAAAATTTTCTTTTAATTCTTTTTTAGTATACGAAGCAAAAAGAAAGAAAAGATGGATTGGGTTGAACCTCAGCGTCATCAAAAATTTGGTAAATCTCATTTTGGAAGAAAACATAAATTTAATTAAAAGCGGTATCCAAGCTAAGTCAGGCCTCACAAGAAGCCGGGCTTGCTACTTAAATGAAAGGATTTCGAAGCTAAATCCTTGCTAATTCGACAAGGATTGTATTCTTTAATTATTTCTCCATTTTTTATTCTATTGGATTTTATTCTTCTTTTTCGGATCCAATATAGAAGAATAAAAGAACAGGTATAAGAATTAAGTTAAGTCGATCCAAAAAGGAAAGGAGGTTCATGGCAAAGGGCAAAGATGTTAGAATCAGAGTGATTTTGGAATGTATCAGTTGTGTTCGAAAGGGTACCAATAAGGAATCGATGGGGATTTCTAGATATAGTACTCAAAAGAATCGCCACAATACACCCGGACAATTAGAATTAAGAAAATTTTGTCGTTATTGCCGCAAGCATACGACTCATAATGAAATAAAGAAATAGGAGCATCGTGTTTTTGATTTTTCTAAAGAATAGAAAGAGTAAGAATTTATTATTTAATATATAGAACATAGTATTTAATATATAGAACATAGATAGAATACAAAAAAAATCTACTTTAGGTAGATATTATTTCATATGTATAGAGGTTTTTTTATATATAGTATATGAATCAAATAATATATGGACCAAAGAAAGACTACTTCTTCTGGATCCAAAATTAATAAAATAAAGAAATCCATTTTTTTTTTTCAAATTTTTAAATAAGGAATAAATCATGTATATATCTAAACAACCTTTTCGTAAATCTAAGCAACCTTTTTTTCGTAAATCCAAACAAACTTTTCATAAATCCAAGCAACCTTTTCGTAAATCCAAACAACCTTTTCGTAAATCCAAACAACCTTTTCGTAGGCGTTCCCGAATTGGTCCGGGGGATCGAATTGATTATAGAAACATGAGCTTAATTAATCGATTTATTAGTGAACAAGGAAAAATATTATCCAGACGAATAAATAGATTAACCTTGAAACAACAAAGATTAATTACTCTTGCTATAAAACAGGCTCGTATTTTATCTTTCTTACCATTCCGTAACTATGAAAATGAGAAGCAATTTCAAGCCCAGTCAATTTCAATAATTACTGGTCCTAGACACAGAAAAAATAGACATATTCCTCAATTAACACAAAAGTTCAATTCCAATCGAAATTTAAGAAACTCCAACCAGAATTTAAGAAACAACAATCGGAGCTTAAGTTCCGATTGTTGATGTTTTATTCGAAAGGGTCAGACTCATATATAAATAAAGTAATCCAGTTTAGATTCTTTTGTTTGTTATAAGAAAAGAAAGAAAAATGGGAAAAAAGAAATAGTTTTTTATTTATTGCAACATGCTCGTTGATTCCTACCACTTAATCTTAATTTATTGTATCTTCCCGGAGTTCCCTCTCCGGGAATTCGGTTTTAATTATTCCTGTATATTACTTTTTTATCCCTTTAATTGATGGTCTTTATTTTATTGGAAATCGTGTAAAGATTATTTGGATTTAATACAGCTACTTGTGCAAGCATTTTACGATTAAGTATCAATTCCTTTTTGTACAGATTGTGTATTAATTTACTATAACTATCGAATACTTTATATATCCGTGTTGCTGCGTTTATCCGAGTGATCCACAAACGACGAAAATCCCTCTTTTGCCTGCCTCTATCTCGATGAGAAGAAACAAAAGCTCTTCTTACTTGTTGAGTAATCATTCGATTAAGTCTTAAATGAGCCCCTCTAAAGTTTGAGGCAAATGAACGCATTTTTGTTCGTCGTCTCCGAGCTATATATCCTCGCGGAACTCTGGTCATTGAATCAAATTAACCTTAATGAATAACTAATGATTTCTCTTCTTTTAACCGTACTTTTTCCCATTAATAACAAAACGGATTATTCCGATATATAAAATATGAATTCCAATGGCTTTTGCTACTATAACCTTCCCAACCACGATTTTTTATTCTATCCCCTTCAGTTATTTCGCATAGAAATAACAAATTCTAACGATACTAAAAAAACAGTGGGTTCCATCGTTTCTATGGTTCTCTTTTAAACGGTGAGGCCCTCTCTATACACCGGAGCCCTTTCTTTCATCAAAAGGTATTGTGAACTTGTATAGTTCACAGTCTTTGGCTCTACCTATCCATTATAGAGTAAATCGCTCTTTTCACAATAAATAAGAGTTATTCATACAGTGACGGTATTTAATTATGAAAGTTGGCTAAGTAGCTGACCCTTTAGTCCGTTCTTTTAAGATAAAGGAGCATAAGCCTTTTCTTTTTATTACTATTTCCTCCGCTTAATCGATAACCATTTGCTACCAATGGGGGAATTGCTTCTTCCAATCTAGATGATTGGATTTGCACCAAAGGAAACCATAAATTCTATATACCGTAGAAATATAGGAGAGAGAAGCTCTATCCTATTCATTGGTACCGATCATGGATATTTCAAAAATTGTCTTATTTGTTTGAACTCATGATCTGAACGAGTCGCACATACACCCTAGCACATGTTCCTCGACGCTGAGGACATCCCTTAAGCGCGGGCGTTTTTCTAGCATTTCGTATTGGCTGTCTTGCATTTCTAATAAGTTGTTTAACCGTTGGCATGTCGTATGTATATAGAAAAAAATGGATTGGTTTAGATCGATCTTAACCTGATGATTCATCATCATGAAGTATTTCTATTTTCTATAAAATCGCATAAAACCCGAATTTAGGTTTGAAATAAATTTACAAGAAATTCAGCCACTACCAATCCTTAAACATTTCTGGAAACCATACTGGATCAGTATCGCAGTGCTCGTCAATCATTTCATCCCCTACAATATCGACAAGTCCATAAGCTTTGGCTTCGTCTGCTGACATAAAAACATCCCTTTCCATGTCTTCGGATACAACCCAAAAAGGCTTGCCTGTTCTTAGTGCATAAACCCTTGTGATCATTTCGCGAACTTTGTGTAACTCTTCCACTTCTAGTAAAAATTCTGGTGTCCTTGCCCGATAATAAGCACTAGCCGGTTGGTGAAGCATAATTCTAGCGTGAGGGAATGCTATACGTTTAGTGGGTTCTCCTCCAAGCAGAATGAAGGAAGCCATGGACGCGGCTATTCCGAGGCATATTGTATATATATCTGGTGTCACCGTTTGCATCGTATCAAAAATCGCCATTCCTGAGATTAGCCACCCGCCGGGGGAGTTTATAAACAAAAAAATATCGCTAATTCCATCTTCTATACTGAGATATACCATGAGACCTGTAATATGATTCGTGATCTCGCAACGAATCTCTTGACCTAAAAAAAGTGTCCTTTCTCGATACATAACATTGTATAAGTCAACCCAAGTCGCTTCTTCATCTCCGGGAATCCGGTAAGGTACTTTTGGAACACCAATGGGCATATTAGATTAATATTATTAGATTTAAGTAAGAAAACTACACTTTAATATGGAAACTTAAGAATGGAAAAGAAAGAAAGAATCCGCAGTTTATTATCTTCATTTTTTTCTTATTCTATAAGAATACTATAGATTCTATTAATACATAGATTGAAATGCTACATAGATTGAAAAATTATACATATAAGGAAGGTAAGACAGATTGAATAAAGAAAAAGGAATCTGTGATTCGAATGATAAACAAAGAGGGATTAGGGATCTATTCTTCGTTTTTCGAAATAGCCCAAGCTACCCATTGCATATTGGCACTTATCGAGTATAGAATAGATCTGCTTCTCTTTCTTCTTACAAACAGAATTGGCTTCTTATTTTTAATGGAATGAAATAAATATTCACGCTTTCTGACACAGAATCCCTTAGAAGGGTTAGGTACATAGGATATGGATAGTCTTTTCCAATGCGATAAAATAAAACGACATCGTGTCTATTTTTCTTTGCTAAAGGGGTATTTCCATGGGTTTGCCTTGGTATCGTGTTCATACTGTCGTATTGAATGATCCGGGTCGATTGCTTTCGGTGCATATAATGCATACAGCTCTAGTTTCTGGTTGGGCTGGCTCGATGGCTTTATACGAATTAGCGGTTTTTGATCCCTCTGATCCTGTTCTGGATCCAATGTGGAGACAAGGTATGTTCGTCATCCCCTTCATGACTCGTTTAGGAATAACCAATTCGTGGGGTGGTTGGAGTATTTCAGGAGGAACTATAACGAATCCGGGTATTTGGAGTTATGAAGGTGTGGCAGGTGCGCATATTGTGTTTTCTGGCTTGTGTTTCTTGGCAGCTATCTGGCATTGGGTATATTGGGACCTAGAAATATTCTGTGATGAGCGGACGGGAAAACCTTCTTTGGATTTGCCCAAGATCTTTGGAATTCATTTATTTCTTGCAGGGGTGGCTTGTTTTGGCTTTGGTGCATTTCATGTAACCGGTTTGTATGGTCCTGGGATATGGGTGTCCGATCCTTATGGACTAACAGGAAAAGTACAAGCTGTAAATCCTGCGTGGGGTGCAGAAGGTTTTGATCCTTTCGTTCCGGGAGGAATAGCTTCGCATCATATTGCTGCGGGTACACTGGGCATATTAGCGGGCCTATTCCATCTTAGTGTCCGTCCGCCTCAACGTCTATACAAAGGATTACGTATGGGCAATATTGAAACTGTACTTTCCAGTAGTATCGCTGCTGTTTTTTTTGCAGCTTTCGTAGTTGCCGGAACTATGTGGTATGGATCGGCAACTACCCCAATCGAATTATTTGGACCTACTCGTTATCAGTGGGATCAGGGATACTTTCAGCAAGAAATATATCGAAGAGTTAGCGATGGGTTAGCCGAAAATCTTAGTTTATCAGAAGCTTGGTCTAAAATTCCCGAAAAATTAGCTTTTTATGATTATATTGGTAATAATCCGGCAAAGGGGGGATTATTCAGAGCAGGCTCAATGGACAATGGGGATGGAATAGCTGTTGGATGGTTAGGACATCCCGTCTTTAGAGATAAAGAAGGGCGCGAGCTTTTTGTACGTCGTATGCCTACTTTTTTTGAAACATTTCCGGTAGTTTTGGTAGATGAAGAGGGAATTGTGAGAGCGGACGTTCCTTTTAGAAGAGCAGAATCCAAATATAGCGTTGAACAAGTAGGCGTAACGGTGGAGTTCTATGGTGGCGAACTTAATGGAGTAAGTTATTCTGATCCTGCTACTGTAAAAAAATATGCGAGGCGTGCCCAATTAGGAGAAATTTTTGAATTAGATCGAGCTACTTTGAAATCAGATGGTGTTTTTCGCAGCAGTCCAAGGGGTTGGTTCACTTTTGGTCATGCTACCTTTGCTTTGCTCTTCTTTTTCGGACACATTTGGCATGGCGCTCGAACCTTGTTCCGAGATGTTTTTGCTGGTATTGATCCAGACTTGGATGCTCAAGTAGAATTTGGGACATTCCAAAAAGTTGGGGATCCAACTACAAGGAGACAGACAATCTGATACCACATTGCTATGGTATCTTTCGCCTCTCTTTTTTGATTTGATATGGGAAACATCTCCTGTCCTTTCTTTGACTCTTTTTCTTTTTTTTATATGGGAAATGATCCCAAATGACAAGTGAATAGGTGTGGAAGTTATAATTGTAAAAAAACCACGATCGAATCTATGGAAGCATTGGTTTATACGTTCCTTTTAGTTTCGACTTTAGGGATAATTTTTTTCGCTATCTTCTTCCGAGAACCACCTAAGGTTCCGACTAAAAAATGAAATAATTTAATTGAAGTAAGAAGTCTCCCAGCTGGGAGACTTCTTACTTCAATTAGTCCCCATGTTCTTCGAATGGATCTCTTAATTGTTGAGAGGGTTGCCCAAACGCGGTATATAAGGCATACCCAGTAAAGCTTACAAGTAAACCAGATATGGAGATGGCGACTAAAGTTGCTGTTTCCATTTTTATCGAATTTCAAGATTACAATGGATCTATGATAAAGATCGTGTATTTACAACTACAACGGAATAGTATACAAAGTCAACACCAATGATTAAATAGAATTTATGGCTACACAAACCGTTGAAGATAGTTCTAGACCTAGGCCAAAACGAACTGGCGCAGGTAGTTTATTGAAACCCTTGAATTCGGAATATGGGAAAGTCGCTCCGGGTTGGGGGACTACTCCTTTTATGGGGGTTGCAATGGCTTTATTCGCGATATTCCTATCTATCATTTTAGAAATTTATAATTCTTCTGTTTTACTGGACGGAATTTTAATGAATTAGGTTTCTACTAACTAAAACTATGAAGTCATAGTTTTTCCATCCAAAAAGAGTCTTTCTGCTTTAAGCTCCACATTTCTAGACATTCTGGTAGTTCGACCGTGGATTTTTTTGTTTTGGTATCTCTGGAATATGAGTGTGTGACTTGTTAGAATTGATCCTATTGATAATACATAGAAAGGGCCTGTTCTCTCTATCAAGATGATTCTAATTCGTCGGATATTATTTATTCTAGTATCTGGAACACGAAATACATAGAGTGGATCAAGAAAAAAAAAATGGAACTATGATTCATACTCACTATTTAGACCTCGCAACCAGACTGAAAAAAAAAAAAATTCAAGTAGTTCTTAATAAAAAAAGAACTTTTCTTCTTTCCAATTTTGTTTGCCCAAAAGACAACTTTTTTTCTCTCGATTTTGTCGAGTCATTACACCAATTCAATAAATGATCATCAAGCGGTTCTTATTCGAAGAACCCTTGCCTTTTGTTTAGCTTGAGACTCAATCATCGTGGCTCTAGTATGAATCTAAGGTTTTAATTGAACTGATTTATAGGATCGCAACAAGATAATTTCTATTAGAAAACCACTATAAATTTTTATTTATTTTACTAGTAAAATAAATAAAATAAATAAAAAATAGGGAAGAGAAAAGTCAAGAGGCCTCTAATGATCAACATAAGGGAAAGAAAGACAGATGAGCTAACTTGAGGTTTTTGGCATTATCATCACAAAGAAGAAATTCTGGATTTTTCTTATTTAATATCTTCAAGGCAAATTGATACAATCCTGTGGCTGATGAAGTTTTGAACCTTTTTTTTCTAATATCCGTTGAAAATTTGTGTGTTTCTGCTTGAGCCGTACGAGATGAAATTTTCATATACGGTTCTCGGAGGGGGAGTCGAGCTAGTTACCTATCTCAATAAAGTATATGATTGGTTTGAGGAACGTCTTGAGATTCAGGCAATTGCGGATGATATAACGAGTAAATATGTTCCTCCTCATGTCAACATATTTTATTGTTTAGGGGGAATTACACTTACTTGTTTTTTAGTACAAGTTGCTACCGGTTTTGCTATGACTTTTTACTACCGACCAACCGTTACAGAGGCTTTTTCCTCCGTTCAATATATAATGACGGAGGCCAACTTTGGTTGGTTAATCCGATCAGTTCATCGATGGTCAGCAAGTATGATGGTTCTAATGATGATCCTG